ACCAGCGTTTATATATAGATGTAGGAGGATTTGTTTGGGAAGCAATGAGCCCCTTTGACATCTCTTCATCTGCAAAGAATTCTCGACGTGAAAACACAGAGACAGAGGGCTGATCTTTGAATAGGGAAAAGGATGGATCCGCAGGGTCCCAAATGAATTGGCTTGTTCGAAAAAAGCCTTGTTCTTTGGAAGATCTCTCTCGTGTCTGGTACTGCATGGTTACACTCTGCAAGAACTCCGAATCATTCTCTTGAAGCTCATCCTCTTTATGATAAATGATCCATTTGCCCCGAAATGACCCAGTCCAATAGGGAAATCCCAATTCAGTGGGCCTTTCGATACAATCAAATCGCCATATTCTAGGAGCCCAAACTATGTGATTGAATAAATCCTCCTCTATCTGTTGCGGATCGAGGGCCCCTTCCCCTTCTTCAAACTCCGATTCGTATTTTTCATATAGAAATCTCTGATCAACGATAGAACAAGATCCATTTTGCATCATATCTAACTGATTCCTTGGTTCGGACCGAAGAAGTAATGTCACTCGATTATTATCAAACTGACTGCAAGATTTTTCTGTCCGTGAGGATCCCGCCAGAGCCAGAGCGCCTTCTACTTCTAATAGTAATAATAGTAATAGGCCATGAACTAGATCAGAATCGTTCTCGACGAATCCATAAGAAGTGATCCAATTTTTTTCATCGTGTCTGGATGAAGACCAAAGATCTTGAGCGACCGATCCGGCAGAACAACTCAAAAGATAAAGAAGTATCGTTAATTTCTTCATGCTCGTTCCAAGTTCGAAGTACCATTTGTACAAATAAGAATCCCCTCCCTTACATGATTTCTTCTTCATATAGATAGATATAGGATCTATGGGGCAATTACTTAGAAGTACATTTTGTGTAACAGCCCTTCCTATCTGATAGAAAAGGATCCCACGATCCTGAACCGATCTTATCTGGGATCGAAAATCCCAAGTTTTTCTATGAAGAGCTGATCTAATTGTATTAGTTTCTATAATGGATTTCTTCTGTGTAATACTAATTGATAGGGCCTCATTTATAAGTGCTACAAGATCTCGCGCATTGGAACCCATGGTTATGGACCCGAATCCGTTAGTATGGAACATCTTCTTTTCCAAGTGAAATCCTCTAGTATATGAAAGAATGAAAAAGTGCTTTCGTTGTTGTGGAAGAAGAAGCCTTCGTATCTTAATGCATGTATTGAATTTATTTGGAGCTATTAGAGCGGGATCCACTTTTTGGGGAATATGAGTCGAAGCAATAACAAGAATCTTTCCAGTGGAACATCTTTCACAATCCCTGGAGAGATAGTTCTCTAATAGATCGAGGGATAAGTAATTCGACTCATTCACATGCAGATCATGAATGTTTGGAATCCATATTATGCAAGGAGACATTGCTTTTGCTAATTCGAATTGAAGGGTGATATCAAATCGGTCTATTTTCGTCGTCATATACATAGTTAGCACATTCGTCATAGTTAGCAGCTCCGTATCAATATCAAGGTCATCATTACTATCATCAATATCGTCACTATCATCAATATCGATATCATCAATAGGATAACCTTTAGGCTTGTCATCCAGGAACTTGTTCGGAAATACCGTAATGAAAGGAACATAGGAGTTTGTCGCTAGGTATTTGACCAAACAGGATCGTCCAGTTCCTATAGAACCTATCACTAAAATACCTCTAGAAGGGGATAGGGCTAAGCGGAGCGAAAAGGGTTTTCCATGAGGAGATGGGGAATGAAAAATATTAGCCCCACACAAGGTTTGTGAATAAGTGATTGTATGATAATGAGCAAGGAATATCCGTCTTTCTGCTAAACAGGATCTATTGAACTCATAATTCATTAGATCCTTTTGATGAATGTCAACTAAGTATCGTAAGGAAATTGATCCCGGTTGTTCAATCATTTGATAACCAGAGTCATTCTTTGATAAATGATCACTATGAGTCAGACTCAATAGAATTTGATCAATCCTTTTTTCTGTCGTTAAGGTGGAGAACTGAACCAAGAATTCTCTTTCTTCATCATCAATCGAATCACTGTTCGCGACCCAGAATTCTATTTTATCATCAATCCAATCACCGTTCACGTTTTTTCTTTTTCTTATCAATGAATAGATCTCTTTACTTGTACGACTTAGATGTCTCGTATTTCTCGAAAAAATGATTCGATTGATGGGATTTGGTATGATACTTACAAGATCGATGAGATTGATCTTCCAATATTTCTTCTTAGAACGTATTGATTTGACCCCATAAGCGGGACCACCACCCAATAGCATGTTGCCACCAGAAGCAGAACCCCGTATTTCTTCCAGAGAATCTCCTAATTGTTCCAGAACAACTAGAAAGAGATTCTTTAACCAGAAAGGATTCAGTTCAGATGTAGGATACCTATCCAGAAGTTTTCGAAATTCCATCATGTATGATGGAATCATCAAAGATTTGATCTTTTCTAACTC